GTAGCTCCAAAGAGTACTGTTATTATACCGATCAAAGCTATTATATTCATTATGTAAGGTATGACTATGAAAAGAGGAATAAACCGAGCGACAAGAAAAATCCCCGCGGCTACCATGGTAGCAGCATGGATAAGAGCCGAAATGGGGGTAGGTCCCTCCATGGCATCAGGTAACCACACATGAAGGGGAAATTGAGCAGATTTAGCAACTGCACCAGAAAATAATAGGAAGGCACATAAACTAACAAATAAAAAATGAACCTGATTATTAGAAATTAAATTATTAAATATTTGAAACAAATCACGAAATTCAAAACTACCTGTTGTCCAATAAAGACCTAAAATCCCTAATAATAAACCAAAATCCCCCACACGATTCGTTACAAATGCCTTTTGACAAGCATTCGACGCAATAGGTCGTGTAAACCAAAAACCTATTAATAGATACGAACACATTCCAACCAATTCCCAAAAAATATAAATTTGTACCAAATTAGAACTAGTAACTAATCCCAACATTGAAGTATTGAAAAAAAGCATATAAGCACAAAATCGCAAATATCCTTGATCATGAGACATATAATTGTCACTATAAATAAGAACCAAAATCCCAACAGTAGTAATTAATAATGACATAATAGAAGTAAGTGGATCGATCAAGTAGCCAAACTCTAAAGAAAAATCATTATTGATAGTCCAAGACCATACATATTGATAAACATAACTGTTACTTATTTGATGAATAAACAAATAAAATGACAAAATCATCACTATACTTAAAAAGAGAACACCAGTAAAAGACCATATACGGCGAAGTTTTTTTGTTGACGTTGGAAAAAGCAATAGTCCCCCTGCTAGTAACATAAGAACTGGAAGTGAAATAAAAGGTATGATCCATGAATATTGATATGTATATTCCATAAAAAAAAGATTTTGTTCCTATTTAAAAATTTATTATTTCTGATTCACGAACTTTTTTTTTTTCTTTTGAAAAGGGTCAGTTAATAACAAATTAAAATATGTAAAAGTAAAATATGTAAAAGTAAAATATAAGTTTCTATTCTTAATTATTCTTAATTTTTTGAAATACTTCAAATATTTCTAATCAAGAACTAAAAATTGTTCCTATAATATACTAAAATAAAATTTTTAGTAAAAACTTCTATTTCTTTTTTTGTTCTGACGATATAGAAAATGAAAAATTTGCATTATTATTTTTTACGCATTACAAAATTTTTGATTCATAGAACAAAGTTTATAGAGGAAGGACAAATAATTATATTAAAAAAAAAAATTGTATGAATTGCCCAAACCCAAAAAAATAAGAACTATTTTTTTTTTTAGACTGAATTAATTTTTTTTCAATTAAAAAAAAATTATATATACTAATTCTTTGACATAAATAAATTAGAAAAGGATTTAGTAAAGGAATTAGTAAAATATGAAATAAAAAAAATATTTTTTACAAAATGAATTACTAGGTTCAATCGAATTAAAAAATGAAAATTAAGTTCATATAAATAGAAAAGTTGAGTTTTTAAAATTTTTGCTCTATTTTATGACATGTATATTCCATTTATATATAAATGGAAGACGGCGAAAATAGACAATGCCAGACCAGACTCGAATAGACTCTTTTTTTGTTGTATTCTTTTTTGCAATAATAATATAGTATTTTTATACTTTTTATCTTTTTTTTATATTTGTTTTTCCTAATATATTTTAATGGATTTTCATAGAATCCTTAGATTATGAACGGAATCGAATGAAAAGAACAAATATATAATATATAGTATAGTAAATAAAAAGTATCGTAACGAATAATTTTTTTTTTTAAACAAAATATGTCTTTCACATCCAACTATAGAAATGAATAACTTATTTTAATTTTAAAATGGCAGTTCCAAAAAAACGCACTTCTATATCAAAAAAACGGATTCGTAAAAATATTTGGAAAAGGAAAGGGTATTGGGCAGCGTTGAAAGCTTTTTCATTAGCAAAATCTCTTTCTACAGGGAATTCAAAAAGTTTTTTTGTGCGACAAATAAAATAAAAAAAAAAAAAAGAAATATTCTAAGAATCTGAACCCTTTTAAATCAAAAAAGAGACTAGTTAACCTAAAAAGGAATTTGTTTACTAAATTCTAAAAAAAAAACGGATACTTTTTGAAAAAGAAAAAACTGAACTTCAGAAAGAAAATTCAAAGAAAAAAGAATAAACAAGGTTTCCCTTTAATTTTAGTTTTAGCATGTTTGTTCGTTCATTTTTGGGATGGGGAAAATCAGAATCCCCATCGACCCTAAACAAAAAGTTTTTTCTTCATTTTTATTTGATTATATATTATTCTATAATATATAAATATAGAAAATCTAGTAATAAATTCTTTATTCAAAATGAAGAAGTTATTAAAATTATAAAATTAGTTGATAAAATTGAAAACTTTTTTTTTTTTTTAATTGTGTTAAACTATTATCTCCTTAAATTGTTATTACCATATATAATATATCTCTACCCCTATTCCTTTTAACCCAATTTGAAAAGGTTCTTTCTTCCTATCTTAATCTTTTTTTTTTTTTTATCTTCTTTAGGTTTAGGTAAATTTTTTATATAAGGAATCCTATACTAATTTGAAGTGATAAAAAAAGGATTCCATCGAAGACTAGAATATTAATCAAAATTTCTATAAATTTAGAAAAGATTTATTGAATTATGATACAATGGAATTTTTGATCCAAATAATAACTTTATTATTATATTTAAATATATTATTAGATATTTGTTAGATTATATAATCTATTTCCCCAATACTGAACAATACCTAATTAAATAAGTTTTCTAAATCGTAAGAAAAATTCTTTACACAATAATAACTTGAAAAATTAATACAAAGTTATACAAATATTTCGATCAATTTTTTGAGTGTAATACTTAGACATAATGCTATAATTGTAAGCGATACAAATATACAATTTTTTTTTTACTTCAATTTTTTTTATCCAGCTTTTTATTTTCTAAAAAATATTATATTGAATTGATTCTTTCACTCTCGACGATTGAATCAAAATAAGTTATTATGATTTTGAGAAAGCCGCTATGGTGAAATCGGTAGACACGCTGCTCTTAGGAAGCAGTGCTAGAGCATCTCGGTTCGAATCCGAGTAGCGGCATGTCACTTTATATTAAAAATTCAAAATATTATTATTATAAAAGAATAAGGATTATAATATAATGAATTCAGTTCCCGATTTCAATTCTTATAATTGATAGATCCCCCCTTTTTTTTTTATGATATTTTCAACTGTAGAACATATATTAACTCATATATCCCTTTCAGTCATTTCAATTGTAATTACAATTCTTTTGATAACCCTATTAGTTGATGAAATTGTAGGACTATATGCTTCCGCAGAAAAAGGAATGATAACTACTTTTTTTTTTATAACTGGATTATTGGTTAGTCGTTGGATTTATTTGAGACATTTACCATTAAGTGATTTATCTGAATCGTTACTATTTCTTTCATGGAGTTTTTCCATAATTCATATGGTTACATATTTCAAAAAAAATAAAAACTATTTAAGTTTAAGTTCAATAACCATGCCAAGTACTATTTTTACTCAAGGTTTTTCTACTTCAATATTTTTAACTTATATGCATCAATCCGAAATATTAGTCCCGGCTCTTCAATCTCATTGGTTAATGATGCATGTAAGTATGATGGTATTGGGTTATGCATCTCTTTTATGTGGATCATTGTTTTCATTAGCTCTTGTAGTTATTACATTTCAAAAAGTCATAAGAATTTTTGGTAAAAACAGTTATTTTTTAAATAAGTCATTTTCCTTGGGTGAGATCCAATACATGAACGATGGAAACAATGTTTTAAAAAACACTTATTTATTTTATTCTAATAATTATTACAAGTCTCAATTGATTCATCAATTAGATCATTGGAGTTCTCGTACTATTAGTATAGGGTTTATCTTTTTAAGCATAGGTATTCTTTCAGGAGCCGTATGGGCTAATGAGGCATGGGGATCATATTGGAATTGGGATCCAAAAGAAACGTGGGCATTTATTACTTGGACCATATTCGCAATTTATTTACATATTCAAACAAATCAAAATTTTGAAAGTGTAAATTCTGCAATTGTGGCCTCTATGGGTTTTCTTATAATTTGGATATGCTATTTTGGGGTCAATTTATTAGGGATAGGGCTACATAGTTATGGTTCATTTACATGAACCATCTAATTGAATTGAAAAAAGAACCTAACAAATCTAAACATAGAACAGTATATATATATATATAAGAAAAATTCGTGTAAATCATGGAGAAAGCGAACCATTTGAATCAAGTAATGTAGTGATTCAAATGGTTCTCAGAAAATCAAAATGTATATGGTTACAAGTCCAATTCATTTTTTTTTTTTTTTTTCACTTATTTTCTACAACAAATTACTTTTTAAATCTTTATTATTCCAATATTGTATTGCTAGTTTATTTTTTTATTTTCATGTTTATGAAAGAAAATTATCTAGAAAAATAATTAGCTAAAATAGCTTCAACTTTATCAACTGATAGTGATAAAACAAAATCTGGATAAATACCAATACCTATTATTGGTAAAAGGATAGAGATCGAAACAAACAACTCTCGTGGTCCTGAATCAAAAAAAGAAAAATTTTGAACATTAAAAAGTTTGTATCCATAGAACATCTGGCGTAACATGGATAATAAATAAATAGGAGTTAATATCATTCCAATTGCCATTACAAAAATAATTACTATTTTTGTCATTAAAAGATATTTTTGGCCGGTAATAATTCCAAAAAAGACTATTAGTTCTGCAACAAAACCACTCATTCCCGGTAATGCAAGGGAAGCCATCGATAAAATACTGAAAGTCGTAAATATTTTAGGAATTGCTATAGCAATTCCTCCCATATCGTCAAGATAAACAAGGCGTATTCTATCATAACCTGTTCCCGCTAAGAAAAAAAGCCCAGTACCAATAAATCCATGAGAAATTATTTGTAAAATAGATCCGTTGAGTCCCGCATCGCTTATAGATCCAATTCCTATAATTATGAAACCCATATGAGATACGGAAGAATAAGCTATTCTTTTTTTTAAATTACGTTGACCAGGAGATGTTAAAGCTGCATAGATTATTTGAATTATCCCTACTATGATCAACCAGGGAGAAAATATAGAATGAGCGTAGGGTAATAATTCCATATTGATTCGAACTAATCCATATGCTCCCATTTTTAATAAGATTCCGGCTAGAAGCATACAAGTACTGTAATGTGCCTCTCCATGTGTGTCTGGTAACCATGTATGTAAGGGTATAATCGGTGATTTGACAGCAAAAACAATAAGAAATCCAATATAAAATATTATTTCCAGTGCGACAGGATACGATTGATTAGCTGATGTTTCAAAATTGAATGTTGGTTCATTAGAACCATATAAACCAATACCCAGAACTCCCATTAACAAAAAAATGGAACTCCCTGCAGTGTACAAAATAAATTTTGTAGCTGAATACAAACGTTTCTTTCCTCCCCACATCGATAGAAGTAAATAAACAGGAATTAATTCAAATTCCCACATGAGAAAAAAAAGTAAAAGATCTCGAGAAGAAAATGATCCGATTTGACCGCTATACATAGTTAACATTAGGAAATGGAATAATCGAGAATTCCGCGTAACTGGCCAAGCCGCTAAAGTAGCTAAAGTGGTGATAAACCCCGTCAGTAAAATAGGTCCTATAGAAAGACCATCTATGCCCAATCTCCAGTAAAAATTCAAAAAATGGATCCATTTATAATCCTCTGTCAATTGAATTAATGGATCGTAAAATTCAAAATGATAACAAAATGTATAGGTTATCATAAGGAGTTCTAAAAAGCATATACATAGAGTATACCACCTAATGACCTTATTTCCTTTATGAGGGAGAAAGAAAAGTAGGGAACCAAAAAATATTGGCAAAACTACAACTATTGTTAACCAAGGAAAATAATTCGTAGTAAAAACAAGATACACTTGGACTAGAACAACTCGTGCTCGAAATATATATATATATATTTCGAGCACGAGTTGTTGTCAGTAAAAAAAAATAAAATGTATTCAAGTATGGTTTTCTCGCATGTATCAATAAGCTAGACCCATGCTTCGAGTTGTTTCATGCCATAAATAAACTCGAACACTCAAGAAATCCGTTGGACAAGCGGATTCACATCTCTTACAACCAACACAGTCTTCTGTTCTTGGAGCAGAAGCAATTTGCTTAGCTTTACATCCGTCCCAAGGTATCATTTCTAATACATCTGTGGGGCAAGCTCGGACACATTGAGTACACCCTATACATGTATCATAAATCTTTACTGAATGTGACATTTGGATCTATCAATTTTTGAACATCATCAATTTTCAATCTAGTAATAAAGCTTTAAAAGCTTTAAATGAATCATTATTTAGATACCAGATGAATCAATAATTTATTAGAATTTATCTAATCAATCTAAATTTACTATAAGATTGAATCATGCGATAGGGCCAAGATACTTTAATTTCTTACGTTTTCGTTATACATTATGTATCCTATTCTACGGATAAACAGATAATTCAACTTGATGAATATCATTCATTTATCTAACGAAGACTACTTATTTAACAAATTCGATTGATTAATACGAGTTGATTTTCTGTTACGATAAATTGACGAAACAATAGCTGGTCCAATAGCTGCTTCAGCGGCTGCAATAGCTATACCAAAAATGGAGAAAATATTACCTTTTAATTGACGACTATCAAAAAAATCAGAAAATGTTACCAAATTTATATTAACTGCATTCAGGATCAGTTCAAGACACATAAGGGCTCTAACCATGTTTCGGCTTGTAATCAATCCATAGATACCAATACAAAATAAATAGGCACTTACAACAAGTACATGCTCGAGCATCATTGACCAACTCCTTATCAATTTTGATTCATTTCAATATAAGTAACAATTTTTAAAATTCAATTCGATTGACTAAAAAAAGTACAGAACAAGGAAAATCTATTGGTAATAGATCGAATAAAAAAAAAGAATTTAGACAGAAACAATTTTCAAAACTATACTTAATTAAAGTTAAAGTAAAGGGTATGGGTGTGATAACCTCGAACAAAATTTTATTTAGTATTTAGATTGCAGTTGCTAGTTCTAAAGATTAATTACTGGCGGGCCACGGCAATTGCACCTACCAAAGCAGCTAAAAGAATTATTGAAATGAGTTCAAATGGAAGAAAAAAATCTGTTGATAAATGAATTCCAATTTGTTGACTAGTACTTATCAAATCTTGCTCTAGAATCTGATTTGATCTTGTAGTCCAAATAATCCCATACCATGACGTATCTAGAATAGTATTCATTAGTGAAACAAAAATACTTGTACAAACCAGCAAAGTAACTCCACTTCCAATGGTCCAAAGATTAAAATCTTTGGAATATTCTGAACCCTTCATAAACATCACAGCAAATATGATTAAAACATTTATAGCTCCCACATAAATAAGGAGTTGCGCAGCAGCTACAAAATGGGAGTTTGATAAAATATAAAAAAAAGATATACAAACAAGAACCAGTCCCAACGAAAAAGCAGCATAAATTGAGTTGGTAAATAATACGACACCCATACTTCCTAATATAAGACCTGATCCCAACAAGACTAAAAGAAAATCATGTATCGGTCCAGGCAAATCCATTATATGTACAATAATAAATAAATAGAAATTTTTTTCATGAACTTATTGACTCGACCAGGAAAAAAAAATTGTTGATCAATTCGTAATTTAATCTGAAAGGTTGTGAATTAATCTATGTACTTTTATTGGATTCACTTCATTTTTTATATGAAAAAGAGGATTTAGAAATTTTGTATTTCGAAAAAATTCCAGATATTATTAATATCTTTTTTTTTTCAATTATTCATATAATTTCAATTCAAAAAAAGCTGCAATTCTGATTAATCAAAAATTTAGATTTTTTGTTAGTGATCAAACAAACACCACGAAAGAAACCTCATTCCTTTAGATTAAAACAGAAATTTAGTAATTTCCGATTACCATTTAATCAAGGGATTTACTTCTTTTTTATTGGAGTTTAAGGAGAATTTGAAATTGTTCGAATTGTAGAATCGTCAACTACTGACATTGGTAAACGACCCAAAGCAATTTGATTATAATTCAATTCATGACGATCATAAGTAGAAAGTTCATATTCTTCTGTCATGGATAAACAATTTGTTGGACAATATTCAACGCAGTTACCACAAAATATACAGATTCCGAAATCAATACTGTAATTAAGCAACTGTTTCTTTCGAATATAAGTTTCCAATTTCCAATCAACAACGGGTAGATCTATAGGACATACACGAACACATACTTCACAAGAAATACATTTATCAAATTCAAAATGGATTCGACCGCGGAAACGCTCGGATGTGATTAATTTTTCGTAAGGATATTGAATAGTTACAGGCAAACGATTTGCGTGGGATAAAGTAATCATGAAACTTTGACCAATGTATCTTGCAGCTCGTACTGTTTGTTGACCATAATTCATGAACCCAGTTATCATAGGGAACATATTGTAATATCTATGAATAATTTGATGTTTGTTTCTTTCTCTTGGTTGAGATAAGTTGTTAATATAAAACATTGTATTCCTTTATAGTGAAAAGAGTTCGAAAGAAGTTGTTAATAATAAATTACCGAGAGAAATAGGTAAAAGAAATTTCCATCCAAGATTTAATAATTGATCCATTCTTAGTCTGGGTAAAGTCCATCTTGTTGTTATAGAAATGAACAAGAACAAATAAGTTTTAACTAATGTAATAAAGAGACCAATTGTCATTACAAAGAGTCCACCTGCTTTATTTATTTCAAAAAATGAAGAATTTACTATGTACGGAATAGATATATCCCAACCGCCTAAATAAAGAACTGTTACTAATAATGAAGAAACTAATAGATTTAGATAGGAAGCAACGTAAAATAAACCAAATTTTATACCCGAATATTCCGTTTGATAACCCGCTATTAATTCTTCCTCTGCTTCTGGTAAATCAAAAGGTAATCTTTCACATTCTGCTAAGGAAGAAATTAAAAAAATAATAAACCCTATAGGTTGACGCCACAAATTCCACCCCCAAAAACCATATTTTGATTGAGCTTCAACTATATCAACTGTACTTGAACTGTTAGATAATTATAGTCGACAATAACATTACTGTTCTCATCGCTATTACAGAACCGTACATGAGATTTTCACTTCATACGGCTCCTCAAAAGATATAAATAAATTGAAGGAGTTGGTCGATATTATTTATCTTGATATGTATGTTTTGTCGGATAGTATAGTATCAAAATTTATCTATCGGGTATTCCACAATTAAATCAATGGAATTCTGTCTGTTTTAGTTTTATTTGAATAAAAAAGAAAATAATAAATAAAAAAATGACTTCTGAATTGATCTCATCCTCTTTAAAAATTTAAATTTTTCTTCGTTGAGTAATAACTTAATTCTTCACTAAAATACTTTTTTTAGAAATACAAATAATCCAGCAGTTTTAATTACGAAAACGAAATAACCATTCTATTAGTTCGTTAATTCTTACACGAATTTTACCTTTCTGAATATGGATATGGCAAAGAAAATGAATATTGGAATAGCATGGAGATAAGAAAGAAAAAAAAAAAGATATCTTTTTTTGTACTTGTATTCTTTCTATTTTTTTTTTGTTCCTATTCTTGTTTCTCAGAAAAAAAAAAGGGGGGGAACTTATGAAATAAGGGATTATTTCGTTTTGGATAGTCATTTAGTTAATGGGTAGATAGAAGCGTATTCTGGATCGGAATCGTGGGGAGTACTGCCTAATAATTTCTACGAATTTAAAGCCCCAATTAGTATTCTTTTTTTATTATCCATTTTGAAAAAATGTATTTCTTCTCTTATTTTGGATAATTTTGAAAATCTCTATTACCAATCCTTTGCATATTTTGGTGTTTCTAACCATCCACTCATTTTTGTTCAATCGCGCGTATTATGGTAATAGATGTATACTAGTACATACAAATAATAGTGAAAATTCACTAGGGTTGATCTTTTTTTTTTGAGTCCGCGTCAAGACGGGATAATTGATTAACCAATCTTGGGATAAAAGTTCTCTTTTTATTATGTTTATTTCCGCTTAACTCTTATACCTAGAAAATGAGACTCAATGTTTTTACTGCGAATTCCTTTTTCTATAAGCTGTTTTATTTCACTCATATAACTATCTAATTTAGTTCTTTAGTTCATTAATATAAATACTGAATAGAAAACTATTCAATTCATTTTAACTCTTAAAAAATAGGAGAAGTTTATGTCTTAACGACTCGCACGTAGAGATATTGATAATACACATAGAGTTAATGGTATTTCATAACTAATTGATTGAGCAGCAGCTCGTAGACCACCTAAAAAAGAATATTTATTATTTGAACCATATCCTGAGATAAGAAGTCCAATAGGAGCAATACTTGAAATAGCAATCCATAAAAAAATACCAATATTGAGATCGGCTAAAACAAGGCGATAACCAAAAGGAATTACTGAATAACTTAGTAGAATTGATATAACTGCTATGGATGGTCCGATATTGAATAAATAAGTATCCCCTCTAGATGGAAGAAGATTTTCTTTTAAAAGCAATTTTGTACCATCTGCTAAAGCTTGAAGAACTCCCAAAGGGCCCGCATATTCAGGTCCAATACGTTGTTGTATCCCTGCGGATATTTCTCTTTCTAACCATACAATTACTAGTACACCTATTGTGATTCCGAATATAGGAATAAAAATAGGGACAAGCACCCATATAATTTCATAGACCTCTTGTAAGGATTCCAATCTTGAAAAAGAATTGATATCTTGTACATTTGTTGTATTAATTATCATTTTAACGGTCAACTTCTCCCATAATGATATCTATGCTACCTAGTATTGTCATAATATCGGCCAATTTCATTCTTTTAACTAACTGAGGAAGAATTTGCAAATTGATAAAACCTGGTGGTCGAATTTTCCATCTCCAAGGAAAACTACCCTGATCCCCTATTAGAAAAATGCCCAATTCCCCTTTTGGAGCTTCGACTCTCACATAAAGTTCTTGTTTCGGTAACTCAAAAGTAGGCGAAGGTTTTTTACTAATGAATCTATATTCAAAATCATTCCATTCTGGATACCTTTCTCTATCAAAACATCGGCTTTCTAAATTTTCATAAGGTCCTCCTGGAATTTTTTCCAAAGCCTGTTGAATAATTTTTATGGATTCTGTCATTTCACCAAGTCTAACTAAATAACGAGCTAATGAATCTCCTTCTTTTTGCCATTGAACTTCCCAATCAAATTCGTCATAACACTCATAATGATCAACTTTACGAAGATCCCATTGTATTCCTGAAGCTCGCAGCATTGGTCCTGATAAACCCCAATTTATTACTTCTTCTCCACCAATAATGCCTACGCCCTCAACTCGTTCTAAAAAAATAGGATTTTTTGTAATAAGTTTTTGATATTCAACAACTTCTGTCAAAAAATAATCGCAGAAATCCAAACATTTATCTATCCAGCCATAAGGTAGATCAGCTGTGACCCCCCCGATACGAAAAAAATTATGCATCATTCTCATTCCGGTGGCAGCTTCGAATAGATCATAGACAAATTCTCTTTCTCGGAAAATATAGAAGAAAGGAGTCTGTGCGCCAATATCGGCCATAAAAGGGCCAAGCCATAACAGATGAGAAGCTATACGACTTAACTCCAACATAATAACTCTGATATAGCTGGCTCTTTTAGGTACTTGAATATTTACCAACTGTTCTGGTCCATTTATGGTTATTGCTTCTGTGAACATAGTAGCTAAATAATCCCAACGTGTTACATAAGGTAGATATTGTATAATTGTTCGGTTTTCCGCAATTTTTTCCATTCCTCTATGTAAATAACCCAATATGGGTTCACAATCAATAACGTCTTCACCGTCTAAAGTGACGATGAGTCGAAGAACACCGTGCATTGATGGGTGGTGGGGGCCCATATTGACTAGCATGAGGTCTTTTCTTGTAGCTGGTCCAGTCATAAGTTTTTCCTCGAGTCATTTTTCCATGAATTGCCGAAAACACAAATAAGTTGATTAAAATTGAATATCTAACAAAATTCAATATCTAATAAATCAAATAATTCAAAATTCATTTTTTAATTAACGAGTTTTTGACTCCCGAATATCCAATTGCTTAATTAATTCTTTATAATGTATTCTATTTTTCTTTGACAAATAACACAGCAACCCTTGGCGTTTTCCCAGAATTTTACGTAGACCTCTTTGAGATAAATAGTCTTTTTTGTGCAATTCCAAATGTAAAGTAAGTTTTCGTATCTTATTCGTGAAACTTAATACTTGAAATTCAACAGACCCACTTTTTTCTTTTTTTTCTTCTTTCGAAATAACTGAGATCAATGTGTTTTTTATCATAAAAGAATTCCTTATAGTTTTAGATATTATATATATATATTTTATTTATTGATGAGTAATAATATACAATTAACATTGTCACTGATTTAAATTTTGTTTTGTATTTCAACAAATTTCTATTTTTCTTTTTTGTCAAATAAAATACATTATTAATTAAGATTCAATCCCTTTTTGAAAATGGAATTAGGATATAAAAAGCATGGTATATTTTTACACACATAAAAAACAGTTAGACTGAAAAAAAAAATTTCAATAAGAAAATTTTATTGATTCATTTGTACATTTACATTGAATTAAAGTCATATTATGTATCAAAACGTAAGATAACGGAGATGCTTCTTTTTTTTTTTCTTCAGATACTAAATATAGTACACATATTGTAAAAATGTCGCATTAACGAATTTGTAATTGTAGATACATATATATTCTTACCATACTAAAACGACTGCCGTTATTTGTATCAAACCAATAACGATTCATACAAGCTAAATCTTCTAATCGATAATTGGGCCAAAGAAAGAGTTTTAATTGAATTATTTTATTATTATATCTATCAAGATGTTTACTTTTATCTAAAACGTGAACATGATTTTTCACTTTATTTGGATTATAAAATGCTTTATTTCGATGAATATTTTTTTCATTCTTAGAATTGAAACAACTTAGAATTCTAAACTCTCTACAAACCCTAGAGGAGAAAATATTTTCAGGAACAAGGAAATCATCATTTTTTTTATATCTATTTTCAGTCCTTTTTTGATGTATTGCAATGGGTTCGTCAAAACTATTCTTATCCCCATAGCTTTTTTCTTGTTTTCTTTGAAATTGATTTTTATCAACTAATGAAAGACTTAGAGTTTGATACATAATAAATTGTCCATCGTTTTTTACCGATAGACGAACTGGTTCGATAGTCAATATTCCCTTTTGAATCAATTTTGTAAGAGTTAAATCATTCTGAATTATAAGAATATCCAGACGAATTTCTCCTCTTTGAAGAGAGGATATCGCAATTTCTCTTGGGTTTATTAGTCTAAGCAGGAGACAATATACGTTTATGTTATTGATCATTCTTTGATTTAAAGAATTATTCCATTTTAATTGAAAACACAAATATCTTTTTAGTAAGAAATCAAGTTCTACTTCCGTATTTTTTTTGTAGTGCTTTTTATTTATACGTTTTTTCAGATCTGATTCTGCATACTCTTCTTGAACATATTTTTCTTGGTTTGACATAATTGAGTCAAGATCCTCTTGGGTCACGGATTCTTTTTCGACTTGATTTTTTTTTTTTTCAAATTCAAGAGTTTGTTCATTTGATGATATAAAAATATATTTTTTTTTCTTTCCAATGAGATTTGTACTAAAAGTATCATTTACATTCCAATTATAAAAAAAGAATTTAATTGGTATGATCCACGGGTTAATTCTATATGCATTATAAAGTTTTACAATTTCTGGGAAGAACCAAAATTCAAAATTCGATATGGAACAACTTACTATTTCTTCATTGATTCCCATCCAATCAACAAAAATTTTCTTATCAATTTTATCGATTATTTTATAATTATAAACCCCAGGTTTAGTATTTTTATTACTGTTGGTACCCGCCTCAATATTGATCCAGGACGATATTGAGGCCTTCTTTTTAAGACAAAAATGTAGAATTCCACAATCAAAAAATTTTCTATCCGAATTATTATTAATAGGTATAATATTATCTTCTACTAGATAATTATTGATAGGGATACATTTTAGCATATCAAATAATTTTTTTTGATCGTTATTGTAAATATAATAAAAATTTTTCTTATTATTTACTTGTATTGGTAATCCATAAATATATGAATCTTTTTTATCTTTGTAATTAATAGATTTATATGATAAGAGATTATATATATATTCTTTTTGAAAATTATCTTTTTGATTGGGTAATGCGTAGTATGTTTCAAAATCATTTTTTTTTTTATACTGAATTAAGCGATTTTTTTCATAGGAATCACATTTTGTTAAACACGTAGTTTTGAACATACGACCTTCATTGACTCTCTTTCCAAATTTTTTTGGTATTAATCTGGCCCATTTAATCGGATATAAATCGTATTCATAATGACTTTGTAACCAGTTTTTCCATTGATTCATTCCAGGATTTTTGAAATTTTTTTGTTTAGATTCGGAATGAAATATTCTTTGGACTTCAACAAAATAATCTTTTATTTCATTCTTAAGAAAAATAGAGGTTCCGTTATATTGAAAGATGGATCTTAACTTAGATAGGTTAATAACTTCGGTTTGTGATAATTTGTAAAATACATAGGCTTGAGACAAGTATGATAAATCAAAAAAAAGATTTGTATTCTTATTATTAATATAAAAAAAAGATTTATTTATAGTTTCAATAAAGTGAGTTATATTTGGATTTGTTTTA